CAGTAAAAAGAAACCCTTTTGTAGCGAATCATTTATTAAATCAAATCGAGAAACTGAATGCCAAGGCCCAGAAAGATTTCCTAAAAACTTGGTCGCGTGCATCGACCATTATACCCTCAATGATCGGATACACTATTTATATCCATAACGGGAGGGAACATGTGCCTATTCCTATAACGAAATATATGGTCAATTATAAATTGGGAGATTTTGTACCCACTAGAATTTTTAATAAACCAAACTCTAAAAGCAAAAGTGATACTAAAGCTGTTAAAAGCAAAAGTGATACTAAAGCTGTTAAAAGCAAAAGTGATACTAAAGCTGTTAAAAAAAAAAGTGATCCTAAATCTCTTCGTTAATAAAGTGATACTAAAGTTGTTAAAAGCAAAAGTGATCCTAAATCTCTTCGTTAATAAAGTGATACTAAATCTCTTCGTTAATAAAATGAATATAGATAATTATCGGTCATTAGTGAGAGGGGGAGGTACGCCATGATAAAAAAAACAAAGAAGAAGCAATATACAGAAGTATCGGCTTTAGGTAAACATATTCCTATGTCTACTCACAAAGCGAGAAGAGTGATTGATCAGATTCGTGGACGTTCCTACGAAGAAACACTGATGATACTAGCCCTCATGCCTTATCGAGCATGTTATCCAATTTTAAAATTAATTTCTTCCGCAGCAGCAAACGGTATTCACAATATGAATTTCGACGAAACAAGTTTAATCATTAGTAAAGCCGAAGTCAATGAGGGGACTACTGCGAAAAAATTCAAACCTCGAGCTAAGGGACAGAGTTATCCGATAAAAAGATCCACTTGTCATATCACTATCGTATTGAGGGATATATCATTAAACGAAAAATATGAAGAATATATCAGAAAACCTATGTATAGTAGGGAGGTATTATGGGACAAAAAATAAATCCATTAGGTTTCCGACTTGGTACAACCCAAACCCATCACTCTATTTGGTTTGAAGAACGAAAAGATTATTCTGAAGGCCTACAAGAAGATCACAAAATACGAGAACACATTAAAAATTATATAGAAAAGAAGAGAATCTCCTCCGTTACGGATGTAATTTCACGAATACAGATTGACAAAAGAATCGATGTGGTTAAAGTCATAATCTATATGGGATTCTCAAACTTATTAACAGAGGATGAACCGCCCAAAACCAAAATCAAAGAATTACAGGTAAGTTTAAAAAAAGCCATTCACTTCATTCACAACCGAAAACTGAATATTGCTGTTAGAAAAATGAAAAACCCTTACGGAGACCCTACTATTCTTGGAGAATTTATAGCCGACCAATTAAAGAAGAGAGTTTCATTTCGCAAAGCAATGAAAAAGGCTGTTCAATTAGTCGAAAAAGCATATAAAAAGGGAATTCAAGTACAAATTTCCGGATGTATTGGCGGAAAAGCACAAGAAATGGCACGCGTCGAATGGCTTAGAAAGGGTCGAGTCCCTCTCCAAACCGTTACCGCTAAAATCGATTTTGGTTCCACTCAAGTTCTAACTATCCATGGGGTATTGGGTATAAAAGTTTGGATCTTTTGAGACGGTAAATCCTACTATCCAATGCTAGAACAAAAAATGAAAAATTCTTTCGTTCGTTTTTTGTTCAACCAAAAAAAGGAACAATTCTAGAGGGTTGCATAAGAATTCGAAAAAGGATAGAATTGATATGTTGAGTCCAAAAAAAACAAAATTCCGTAAACAACATAGAGGAAGAATGAAAGGAAGATCTTCTGGAGGCAGTCGTATTTCTTTCGGTAAATATGCTCTTCAAGCACTTGAACCCGCTTGGCTCACCTCTCGACAAATAGAAGCAGGGCGGCGAGCAATGACACGAAATGTACGTCGCGGTGGAAAAATATGGGTGCGTATTTTTCCAGACAAACCCGTTACAGTCAAACCTACACAAACGCGTATGGGGTCGGGTAAAGGATCTCCCGAATATTGGGTAGCTGTGGTTAAACCGGGTAGAATACTTTATGAAATGGGCGGAGTAGCGGAAAATATAGCTAGAAAGGCTATTGAAATAGCTGCATCAAAAATGCCTATACGGACTCAATTCATTATTGAGAAATAGGAATGTAGAACCAAAATAAGTAAGGAAGCCTTGGGGATAAAAAAAAAGAATTGCAGTTTTTTTGGACAAAAAAGATTTCTTTTTTTTTACTTCGTGCTTTGCGTCGAAAGAGCAGGCTAAACAAAAAAACAAAAAAACGATATGATTCAATCTCAGACCCTTTTGAATGTAGCGGACAACAGCGGTGCCCGGAAATTGATGTGTATTCGAATCGTAGGAGCTAGTAATCCACGATATGCTCATATTGGCGACACTATTGTTGCTGTGATTAAGGAAGCAAAGCCAACTTCGGCTCTAAAACGATCAGAAGTGATCAAAGCTTTAATTGTACGGACTTGTAAAGAATTCAAACGTGATGATGGTATAATACTACGATATGATGACAATGCTGCAATTGTCATTAATAAAGACAACAATCCAGTAGGAACTCGCATTTTTGGTGCGATCACCGAAGAATTAGAAGATACAAAGTTCAGAAAAATGAAGTCAATAGCGTCTGAAATAATATAAGAAGTCTTTTCAAAGGAAACTGTGATCTAGTATTTGAATGAAATCCATTTATCAGTATGGGAGATTATGTCTCAGGTATATACCTTTAAGAATTCAGAAATCAAAATACATGTTGATTATAAAAAATTTGAAGGCAACAATTTAGTTTATCATGGGTAAGGACCCTCTTTCTGACATATTAACCTCTATAAGAAATGCCGATATGGCTAAAAAAGAGACCGTTCGAATAACATGTACTAACATCGCCCAAAACATTGTGAAAATACTGTTACGAGAGGGTTTTATCAAAAATACGAGGACACATCGGGAAAGCGACAAATCCTTTTTGATTTTAACCCTACGCCATAGAAGGAATAGGAAGGGTCTGTATAGAACTTTTTTCAATTTTAAACGGGTCAGTCGACCCGGTCTACGAATCTATTCTAACTATCAAAAAATTCCTAGGATTTTGGGCGGAATGGGGATTGCAATTCTTTCTACTTCTAAGGGTATTATGACAGACCGAGAGGCTCGACTAAAAAGAATGGGTGGAGAAATCTTGTTATATGTATGGTAATTGTAATCTTTATGCCACCAGAACTCGTCCTACAATAAAAGACACCAAAGGCAGAATCATCATCAGAGCTGATTATAAGAATCAGCAGAAACAGCAAGGGAAGCTATTACTTTTAATAAAAAAAAGATATGAAAGAAAACTTTTCGATGAAAATCATAATAGATCGGCTTGCGAAAACAGACCAGTCAAGTATTAAGAAAAATCTTTCTGATTCTCGAAAGAAAACTTTTCTTTGCAAATCGTAATCGATTTTTTTCGTCATTTGGGTGAATTCAAGCAAAAAAAAGACTGCTTCTATTCTATATTCTATAAAGGATAGGGTAGGAATTTGGTGAAGGTATTGGCGATCTCACAAACAAAATGGAAAATTTGAATTGGAGGTTTTGACTTTCAAAAAGGATGGAATTCTAATGTAACAGGATTCCAGTCGCGACTCCAAAGAACACTAGTTTCTTCCAAGCAAATAGATTCAAGGTTAAGCAATAAAAAATATGAAATTAAAAGTCTCTGTTCGTAAAATTTGTACAAGGTGTCGGCTGATCCGTAGGAAAGGGCGAATTAGAGTCATTTGTTCCAATCCACGACATAAACAAAGACAGCGATAACCTTTTTTCTAAAAAAAAAAGAATTTTAGAAAGTAAAAAAATAGAATAAAAACAAACAAAAAATCTATTTTCAAATCAACATGGATATTTCCATATCTCTCTAACTTATCTTTAGAAATATGATAAAATATGGCAAAAACTTTACGAAGATATAGTTCGAATAGGAATAGACGCACTCGTTTGCGTAAAAGTATACGGAAAATACCCAAAGGAATTATTCACGTTCAAGCAAGTTTTCACAATACGATTGTATCTGTTACTGATGTATCAGGTCGAGTGGTTACTTCGGCCTCTGCTGGCGCTTGTGGATTCAAGGGTAAAAGAAGGGGGACGCCGTTTGCGGCCCAAACAACAACCGAAAATGCTATTCGCACAGTAGTGGATCAAGGTATGCACCGAGCTGTTGTCTTGGTAAAAGGTGTTGGTCGTGGAAGGGATGCAGCATTACGAGCTATTTTTAGAAGTGGCGTCCGATTGCATTTTTTACGAGACCGAACACCATTACCACACAACGGGTGTAGGCCTCCTAAAAAACGACGTACGTAGAAAAAAAATGGAACACCAAAAAGGAGAAAACTATTCATCAAGAAAACAAATCAAATTCTTGGATGGAGAAATCTTGTTATATGTATGGTAATTGTAATCTTTATGCCACCAGAACTCGTCCTACAATAAAAGACACCAAAGGCAGAATCATCATCAGAGCTGATTATAAGAATCAGCAGAAACAGCAAGGGAAGCTATTACTTTTAATAAAAAAAAGATATGAAAGAAAACTTTTCGATGAAAATCATAATAGATCGGCTTGCGAAAACAGACCAGTCAAGTATTAAGAAAAATCTTTCTGATTCTCGAAAGAAAACTTTTCTTTGCAAATCGTAATCGATTTTTTTCGTCATTTGGGTGAATTCAAGCAAAAAAAAGACTGCTTCTATTCTATATTCTATAAAGGATAGGGTAGGAATTTGGTGAAGGTATTGGCGATCTCACAAACAAAATGGAAAATTTGAATTGGAGGTTTTGACTTTCAAAAAGGATGGAATTCTAATGTAACAGGATTCCAGTCGCGACTCCAAAGAATACTATTTTCTTCCAAGTTTCAAATAGAAATGGATATTTCCATATCAGTTTAATTTAAGAGTCGAATAGAAGAGGAGATATGAATCAAAAAGATAAAAGCTTCCCGCAATGGGAATTTTTGGCCTACAACGTAGTGAAAAAGAATCT